CTGATAACGATCAGAATACCAACCCTATTACAACTACAAATAATACTAATAATAGTGATCAAGCGGAAGAGGTGGCTTTGATACGTTACTCGCAACAATCGGATTTTCGTCGGGATATAATCAAAGGATCCATGCGTGCTCAAAGACGTAAAACGGTTATTTGGGAAATGTTTCAAGCAAATGTGCATTCCCCACTTTTTTTGGATCGAATAGACAAAACATTTTTTTTTTCTTCTTTTTATATCTCTGAAATGATGAATCTCATTTTTAGGAATTCGGTGGGGAGAGAACCAGAATTGAAAATTTCACATTTTTATTTTGAGGAGGAAGAGACAAGGGAAAAAGAGAAAAAAAACGAAGAAAAAAAAGAGGAAAATGAACGTATAGTAATATCAGAAACTTGGGATAGCATTATATTTGCTCAAGCAATAAGAGGTTTGATGTTAGTAACCCAATCTTTTCTTAGAAAATACATTGTATTGCCTTCATTGATAATTGCTAAAAATATTGGCCGTATGTTATTATTCCAATTCCCCGAATGGTATGAGGATTTGAAGGAGTGGAATAGAGAAATGCATGTTAAATGCACTTATAATGGTGTTCAATTATCAGAAACAGAATTTCCCAAAGATTGGTTAACGGACGGTATTCAGATAAAGATTCTATTTCCTTTCTGTTTGAAACCTTGGCGAAGATCTAAAATACGATCTCATCCTAGGGATCAAATAAGAAAAAAAGACAATTTTTGTTTTTTAACAGTTTGGGGAATGGAAGCGGAATTCCCTTTTGGGAATCCCCGAAAACGACCTTCCTTTTTTGAACCCATTTATAAAGAACTCCAAAAAAAAGTTAGAAAAGTGAAAAAGGATTTCTTTCTACTTCTAAAAGTTTCAAAAGAAAAAACAAGATGGATCATTAAAATACTTCTAGTTCTAAAACGAATAATGAAGGAAATTCCAAAAGTAAACCCAATATTCTTATTTGAATTGAGCAAGGCGAAAGTATATGAAACGGCTGAAAATGGAAAAGATTCCGAAATAAATATAAATAATAAGATTATTCACAAATCAACCATTCAAATCCAATCCATGAATTGGACAAATTATTCACTCATAGAAAAAAAGATGAAAGATCTTTCTGATAGAACAATCACAATCAGGAATCAAATAGAACGAATCACAAAAGACAAGAAAAAAATAATTCTAACTTGTGATGATAAAAGATCGAAATCACAGAAACATATTTGGCAGATATTCCAAAGAATAAATATACGATTAATACGTAAATCACATTATTTTATGAAATCTCTGATTGAAAAAATATATATAGATACCTTGCTATGTATGATTACCATTCACAGGATCTATTTCCAACTTTTCTTTGAATCAACAAAAAAAATAATCAATAAATCCGTTTACAACGATCAAACAAATCAGGAAGGAATTGATGAAAGAGATCAAAATACAATGAACTTTTTTTCCACTATAAAAAAGTCCTTTTCGAATACTAATATTAGTAATAGTACTAAAATGTATTATGACTTATCCTCCTTGTCCCAAGCATATGTATTTTACAAATTATCACAAACCCAATTACTTAACAAGTATCAATTGAAATCTCTACTTCAATATCAGGGGACTTATCCTTTTATTAAGGATAAAATCAAGGATTATTGTATGACACGAGGAATATTTGATTACAATTCAAGACATAAGAAAATTCATAAGTCTGGAATGATTGAATGGAAAAACTGGTTAAAGGGGCATTATCAATACAATTTATCTCAAACCAAATGGTCGCGGTTAGTACCGCAAAAGTGGCGAAATAGAATCAATCAACGTTATAGGATTCAAAATAAGGACTCAATTAAAGCGGATTCATATAAAAAAGAAAAAGACCAATTAATTCATTACGTGAAACAAAATTACTATGCAGCGGATTCATTGACAAATCAAAAAGAAAAATGGAAAAAACACTACAGATATGATCTTTTATCACATAAATATATGAACTATGGGGATAAGGAGGATTTTAATATTTATGGGTCAAGATTACAAGTAAACGGGGTTCACAAAATTCCATATAATTTCAATAAACCGAAATCCGAATCATTTTATGTATTGGTAAGTACAACTATTAGTGATTATCTAGAAGAAGGATATATTATTGATACGCATAAAAATCTAGATAGAAAATATTTTGATTGTCGAATTCTCCACTTTTGTCTTAGAAAAAATATCGATATTGAGACCTGGACCAATACACATATCGGTACCAAAATTGATAAAAATACTAAGACTGAAAAAAAAATCAACAACAAATTGAAAAAAAAAGATATTTTTTCTCTTATGATTCATCAAGAAATCAACCCATCCAATCAAAAAAGTATTTTTTTAAATTGGATGGGAATGAATCAAGAAAGAGTTTATCATACCATATCAAATCTAGAATCTTGGTTCTTCCCAGAATTTGTCTTACTTTTTGATGCATATAAGATTAAACCATGGATTATACCAATCAAATTACTTCTTTTTGACTTTTATTTTTATAAAAATAAAAGTCAAAATAAAAACATCAATATAAATAGAAAAAATAATCTTCAGATGATATCTCATCAAAAAAAATATCTTAAATTAGAAAATTCCAACCAACAAAAAAATGAGCAACAGGACCAAGTAAATCTTGTATCAGATCTACGAAAAGAAAACAAAAAAAAAGATATTGAAGAGAATTATGCGAGATCAGACATTACCATTAAAAAAGGTAAGAAGAAAAAACAATCCAAGAAAAACAAGGAAGCAGAACTAGATTTCTTCCTGAAAAAATATTTCCTTTTTCAATTAAGATGGGATGACTCCTTGAACCAAAGAATGATCAATAATATCAAGGTATATTGTCTCTTACTTAGACTGATAAATCCAAAAGAAATTGCTATATCCTCGATTCAAAGAGGAGAGATACATCTGGATGTAATGCTAATTCAGAAAGATCTAGCTCTTACAGAATTGATAAAAAAAGGAATATTAATTATCGAACCAATTCGTCTATCTATAAAAAGGGATGGAAAATTGATTATATATCAAACTATAAGTATTTCATTGGTCGAGAACAATAAACACCAAACTAATAGAAAATACATAAAAAAAAGATATATTGATAAGAGGAATTTGGATAAACCCATTGTACGATATGAGAATATGCTTGTGAATGGGGACACAAATTATTATGATTTCCTTGTTCCTGAAAATATTCTATCTCCTAGACGTCGCAGAGAATTGAGAATGTTAATTTGTTTCAATTCCCATAATTGGAATGTTACGGATAGAAATAGAAATCCATTATTTTGCAATGAAAACAACATAAGAAACTCTGGAAAATTTTTGGATGAGGACAAGCATTTTAATACAGATACAAATAAATTCATTAAATGCAAATTTGTTCTTTGGCCCAATTACCGATTAGAAGATTTAGCTTGTATGAATCGCTATTGGTTTGATATCAATAATGGCAGTCGTTTCAGTATGTCAAGGATACATATGTATCCACGATTTAGAATTATCTAATTTAATAGTATATTTCCTATATCATATATATCTATATTCCGTGACATTTTCGGTATATGAAAGCCGAAAGATGTATGCATATGCTATGTTATATTTTGGTAAATGATACAGATTGAATGGTGTATCCATTCAATTGGATATAGGAATAAATAAATTAGGGGAATCCTTTTAGATGGAAATAAATTCTTTTCTTTCGTTAATGTGGAAACATATTATCCCTTTATATCCAAATCAAATTTGCAATTTGATTTGGATAAAATAAAGAAGTAGTATATGAATAAATCCAAATTTTTGTGTGTACTAGATTAAAATAACTGGCATAATTCTTTTTTTTATTTTTCCTGATCGGAAAAATCCATGAAAAAGAAAGAAAAAGGATAGAAAAATTTTTTATGGTCAAAAATTCATTCATTTCCATTATTCCACAAGAAGAAAAAGAAGAAAACAAAGGTTCTGTTGAATTTCAAGTATTCAGTTTCACCAATAAGATACGGAGACTTACTTCACATTTGGAATTGCACAAAAAAGATTTTTTATCGCAAAGGGGTCTACGAAAAATTCTAGGAAAACGTCAACGGTTGCTGGCTTATTTGTCAAAGAAAAATAGAGTACGTTATAAGAAATTAATTGGTCAGTTGGATATTCGAGAGCCAAAAACTCGTTAATTTAATCGTTTGAATTTTTTTTAGTAGTATTCAATTTTTCGTTTTGATGAGTTTCGTTTTGAGGAATTCATGGAATAATGAATTAAGGAAGAAAAGATATGACAGTACCGGTTACAAGAAAAGATCTCATGATAGTCAATATGGGACCTCACCACCCATCAATGCATGGTGTTCTCCGACTAATCGTTACTCTCGATGGTGAAGATGTTATTGACTGTGAGCCCATATTGGGCTATTTACACAGAGGAATGGAAAAGATAGCGGAAAATCGAACAATTATACAATATCTACCTTATGTAACACGATGGGATTATTTAGCTACTATGTTCACAGAGGCAATAACCGTAAATGCGCCAGAACAATTGGAAAATGTTCAAGTACCTCAAAGAGCTAGCTATATCAGAGTAATTATGCTGGAATTGAGCCGTATAGCTTCTCATTTGTTATGGCTTGGACCTTTTATGGCGGATATCGGTGCACAGACTCCCTTTTTCTATATTTTCAGAGAAAGGGAATTGATATATGATCTATTCGAAGCCGCCACAGGTATGCGAATGATGCATAATTATTTCCGTATTGGAGGAGTAGCTGCTGATCTACCTTATGGATGGATAGATAAATGTTTTGATTTCTGCGATTATTCTTTAACAGGAGTTGTTGAATATCAAAAACTTATTACGTGGAATCCCATTTTTTTGGAACGAGTTGAAGGAGTGGGCATTATTGGTGGAGAAGAAGCTGTAAATTGGGGTTTATCAGGACCGATGTTACGAGCTTCTGGAATCCAATGGGATCTTCGTAAAGTTGATCATTATGAGTGTTACAATGAATTTGATTGGGAAGTCCAATGGCAAAAAGAAGGAGATTCATTAGCTCGTTATTTAGTACGAATCGGTGAAATGAAGGAATCCATAAAAATTATTCAACAGGCTCTAGAAGGAATTCCTGGAGGACCTTATGAAAATTTAGAAGTACGACGCTTTGATAGAGCAAAGAATTCCGAATGGAATGATTTTGAATATAGATTTATTAGTAAAAAACCTTCACCCAATTTTGAATTGTCGAAACAAGAACTTTATGTGAGAGTGGAAGCCCCAAAAGGAGAATTGGGAATTTATTTGATAGGAGATAATAGTGTTTTCCCCTGGAGATGGAAAATTCGTCCACCCGGTTTTATCAATTTGCAAATTCTTCCTCAGCTAGTTAAAAGAATGAAATTGGCTGATATCATGACGATATTGGGTAGTATAGATATCATTATGGGAGAAGTTGATCGTTGAAATGATAATTGATACGACAGAAGTACAAACTATCAATTCTTTTTCTACATCGGAATTTTTAAAAGAAGTGTATGGACTAATATGGATTGTACCCATTTTGACCCTTATATTGGGAATAACAATGGGGGTACTAGTAATTGTGTGGTTAGAAAGAGAAATATCTGCAGCGATACAACAACGTATTGGGCCCGAATATGCTGGCCCGTTGGGAATTCTTCAAGCTATAGCGGATGGGACTAAACTACTTTTTAAAGAGGACCTCCTCCCATCTCGAGGAGATATTCGTTTGTTTAGTGTGGGACCATCTATAGCGGTTATATCAATTCTACTAAGTTATTTAGTAATTCCTTTTGGGTATCGTCTTGTTTTAGCCGATCTCAGTATAGGTGTTTTTTTATGGATCGCCATTTCTAGTATTGCTCCTATTGGGCTTCTTATGTCAGGATATGGATCGAATAATAAATATTCCTTTTTAGGTGGTCTACGAGCTGCTGCTCAATCTATTAGTTATGAAATACCATTAACTCTATGTGTGTTATCAATATCTCTACGTGTGATTCGTTGGAATATGAACTTTGAACCTCTCTTCTAGAAATAAAAGAAAAAGTAAAGAGGTTCAATGTATTGAATAGATGTTTTCATTTTTTTTATTCAGCATTCGGGTTGATGAGTTAAACCAGATAGTTATATGAGTGAAACTAAACAGCTTCCAAATTTGTAGTAAGAAGAAACAATCTCATTCCCTATGTACAAGAATAAAGTTGAAGTAAAAATAAGCAGTGTAAACTGCTTACCCCAAGATTAAGATTTTTTTATTAGTCATCATATCTTGAAGCGGGCGCAAACAAAAGATCAACTGTATGGAGTTTCTACTACTGTCTCGTATGTATTACTATACCGGGGATCAATCAAAAGTCAGTGGACGGTTAGGAACACCAAGGTACACAAAGGATTAGTAATGGAGATAATGTAAGGTATCAAAAAAGAGGTATTTCTTCATAAAACGAATCATAATAAGGACTTGAAATTGGTAGAAATGATCAAGTAGTACTTCCCTACGATTCCGATCTAGAGTATGCTCCTATTCACTGGTTAAAGAAATGACTATCAAGAACGAATTAATCCTTTATTTTATTTTTTTTTATCCTCCTCTGAGACAGAAGAACAGGAAAAAAGAAATGGAATGCAGTAATTGAATGAATAATAAAAAAGAGGGATCCTTATTTATTCTTTTCTCTATCCGTATTCATACATATCAAATTCTTATCACGATTCATGAACTAATGACTAATTCTTTTTATTTTGTATTGATTGGTATAAGGAGTATTTTATTGAAATATTAAGTTATTACCGAACAAAGAGAAATTTTTATTGTAAAGGATGAGATCAATTCGGAAGCACTTTTTTTCTTATTCTAGCAGACAGAATTCCATTGGTCTAATTTGGGACTTTCCGACGTATCTTTATTCTATCTATCCAAAGATGGCGATAATACCGAACCCGTCCTTACATTTTTTTTGTGGCCATCGAGGAGCCGTATGAAGCTGAGGTCTCACGTACGGTTTTGAAATAGCGATGGGAACAGTGATGTTATTATCGACTATGATTATCTAACAGTTCAAGTACAGTTGATATAGTTGAAGCACAGTCAAAATATGGTTTTTGGGGGTGGAATCTGTGGCGTCAGCCTATAGGATTTATTGTTTTTCTAATTTCTTCTCTAGCCGAATGTGAGAGATTGCCCTTTGATTTACCAGAAGCGGAGGAGGAATTAGTAGCAGGTTATCAAACCGAGTATTCGGGTATCAAATATGGTTTATTTTATCTTGCTTCTTACCTAAATTTATTAGTTTCTTCATTATTTGTAACAGTTCTTTACTTAGGTGGGTGGAATTTATCTATTCCGTATATATCCATTTCTGAGCTTTTCGGAATAAATAAAATCGCCGGCATTTTTGGAATGACAATGGGTATCCTTATTACATTAACTAAAGCTTATTTGTTTCTCTTCATTTCTATCACAACAAGATGGACTTTACCTAGAATGAGAATGGACCAGTTATTAAATCTTGGATGGAAATTTCTTTTACCTATTTCTCTAGGTAATCTGTTATTAACAACTTCTTCCCAACTTGTTTCATTATAAATAAGAGAATACGATAACACTATTTTAGATTCGTAATCTCTATCAAACAAGAGAAAGAAACGTCAAATTTTTCATGTATATCTACAATATGTTCCCTATGGTAATTGGGTCCATGAATTATGGTCAACAAACAATACGAGCTGCAAGGTACATTGGTCAAAGTTTCATAATTACCTTATCCCACACAAATCGTTTACCTGTAACTATTCAATATCCTTATGAAAAATCGATCACATCAGAGCGTTTCCGGGGTCGAATCCACTTTGAATTTGATAAATGTATTGCTTGTGAAGTATGTGTTCGTGTATGCCCGATAGATCTACCCGTTGTTGATTGGAGATTTGAAAGAGATATTAAAAAGAAACAATTACTTAATTATAGTATAGATTTTGGGGTTTGTATATTTTGTGGTAACTGTGTCGAGTATTGTCCAACAAATTGTTTATCAATGACTGAAGAATATGAACTTTCTACTTATGATCGTCACGAATTGAATTATAATCAAATTGCTTTGGGTCGATTACCAATCTCAATAATTGGAGATTACACAATTCAAACAGTTATGAATTCGACTCAAATAAAAATAGACAAAGATGAACCCTTTGATTCAAGAACAATTACCGATTACTAAAATTTTGTTTTGATATAAAGGATCCAAGCTTTTTATTTTGGGTAGTCAGTAACTACAAATAAAAACTAATGATTGTTGAGAATCACTCTTTTATTTAAACTTAAAATATATTTTTCGTGATGATTTCGAAATAGCAAATTTCAACTACTTTTTTCTTTTTTTTTTTCTTTCGGATAAATATAACTAAAGTAAGGTTGGCCCGATAATTTTATCTATATCTACATTAATCCATATTCAAATTCAATTCAATTATAAATGTATCATATACAATATTATATACAAGAAAACAAAAATGGGGTAACCCCTTTTCCTTTCCTGGACCATTTATTTAGTAAAGTTAAAGTAAGGTCATGAAATAGTTAAAGTTATTTATTTTGTATTTTATACATAATGGATTTACCTGGACCAATACATGATATTCTTGTTGTATTTCTGGGGTCAATTCTTGTATTAGGGGGTCTGGGGGTAGTATTATTTACCAATCCAATTTATTCTGCCTTTTCATTGGGATTGGTTCTTGTTTGTATATCCTTATTCTATATTTCATCAAACTCCTATTTTGTAGCTGCCGCACAGCTCCTTATTTATGTGGGAGCCATAAATGTCTTGATCATATTTGCTGTAATGTTCATGAATGGTTCAGAATATTCCAATAATTCCTATTTTTGGACCATTGGAGATGGGGTCACTTCGATGGTTTGTACAACTATTCTTTTTTCACTAATTACTACTATCCCAGATACGTCATGGTACGGAATTATTTGGACTGCAAGATCAAACCAGATTATGGAACAGGACCTAATAAATAACGTTCAACAAATTGGGATTCATTTATCAACAGATTTTTATCTTCCGTTTGAACTCATTTCAATAATTCTTTTAGTTTCCTTGATAGGTGCAATTACTATGGCTCGACAATAAGCAATAAAAATACTTAACTTATAATGATTCCCAATTCTTAGAATTCTAACTAAATTCTAAATAAATAAATAGAAACTTTTAGTTAAATCTATCTACCATCAATATCTTCTTTTGTTGTGTAATTGTTCTATTCTAATCAATTGAATCGGTTGAATTGTTGTTCATATTGAAATGAATCGAGATTGATAAGGAGTTAGTCAATGATGTTTGAGCATGTCCTTTTTTTGAGTGTTTATTTATTTTCTATCGGTATCTATGGATTGATCACAAGTCGAAACATGGTTAGAGCGCTTATGTGTCTTGAGCTTATACTAAATTCGGTTAATATCAATCTTGTAACATTTTCTGATATATTTGATAGTCGCCAATTAAAAGGAGACATTTTCTCAATCTTTGTTATAGCCATTGCAGCTGCTGAAGCAGCTATTGGACTTGCTATTGTTTCGTCGATCCATCGTAACAGAAAATCAACTCGTATTAATCAATCAAATTTGTTGAATAATTAGTGATAATCATCATAGATAATTTAAATAAAGACACATAAAAATATTTAATAGAATTGAAATACTATTTTTTATTGAATTTGAATGCAATTCCATTTTATTGAATTGCATTTTTATATTTATATTGAAATAATGATGACCAATTTGTTGGCCAATTAATTTGAATTCGCATGTGCAACTCGTATCATCATAATTGTTGAAACGAAAATCAAAGTGTCTTGACCTTTTCTCATAAACAGATTGATTTAAGAAATATATTGATTGTTTTTAATAAACCACTGTTTCGTCTGGTGTCTACAATATTACAATATATAATATATGATTCATTTACTACTAATTTGATTTGACCAGATCAAAATCTTTTATGTTCAAAACTGTAATTTATAGATCCAATGTCACATTCAGTAAAAATTTATGATACATGTATAGGGTGTACTCAATGTGTACGAGCTTGCCCCACAGATGTATTGGAAATGATACCTTGGGACGGATGTAAAGCCAAGCAAATAGCTTCCGCGCCAAGAACCGAGGACTGTGTAGGTTGTAAGAGATGTGAATCTGCCTGCCCAACAGATTTTTTGAGTGTCCGTGTTTATTTAGGGCCTGAAACAACTCGCAGCATGGCTCTATCTTATTGATACGTTACAAAAAACTCCACTTGAATCATTTGTGATTCCTCTTTACCGACAAAAGCCCGTGCTCGACAAAATATATTATTTTGAGGGCGGGCTTTTCTGGTCAAAATGTATCTTGTCTTTATCACGAGTTATTTTCCTTGGTTAACAATACTTGTTGTTTTACCGATATTCGCGGGTTCCTCAATTTTCTTTTTCCCTCATAGAGGGAATAAGATGTTTAGGTGGTATACTTTATGTATATGCTTATTAGAACTCCTTCTAACGACTTATGCATTCTGTTATCATTTCCAATTGGATGATCCATTAATGCAATTGAAGGAAGATTCTAAATGGATAGATGTTTTTGATTTCCACTGGAGACTAGGAATCGATGGACTTTCCATAGGACCCATTTTACTGACAGGATTTATCACTACTTTAGCAACTTTAGCAGCTTGGCCAATTACTCGAAATTCGCGGTTGTTCTATTTCCTGATGCTAGCAATGTACAGCGGTCAAATAGGATTATTTTCCTCTCGAGACTTTTTACTTTTTTTCATCATGTGGGAGTTAGAATTAATTCCTGTTTACTTACTTTTATCCATGTGGGGGGGAAAGAAACGTCTCTACTCGGCTACAAAGTTTATTTTGTACACTGCAGGGGGTTCCATTTTTTTCTTAATAGGAGTTCTAGGTATGGGTTTATATGGTTCCAATGAACCAACATTAGATTTTGAAAGATTAATTAATCAATCATATCCTGTGGCATTGGAAATAATATTCTATTTTGGCTTCCTTATTGCTTATGCTGTCAAATTGCCAATTATACCCCTACATACATGGTTACCTGATACCCATGGAGAAGCACATTACAGTACATGTATGCTTTTAGCTGGAATCCTATTAAAAATGGGCGCATATGGATTGATTCGGATCAATATGGAATTACTACCCCACGCCCATTCTATATTTTCTCCTTGGTTGGTGATAATAGGAACAATGCAAATAATCTATGCAGCTTCAACTTCTCTTGGTCAACGTAATTTAAAAAAGAGAATAGCCTATTCCTCTGTATCTCACATGGGTTTCACAATTATAGGAATTGGTTCTATAACCGACATGGGACTCAATGGAGCTATTTTACAAATGCTCTCTCATGGATTTATTGGTGCTGCACTTTTTTTCTTGGCAGGAACGAGTTGTGATAGAACACGTCTTGTTTATCTCGAAGAAATGGGAGGGATATCTATCCCAATGCCAAAAACATTTACCATGTTCAGTAGCTTCTCGATGGCTTCTCTTGCATTGCCAGGAATGAGTGGTTTTGTTGCGGAATTTGTAGTATTTTTTGGACTAATTACTAGTACAAAATATCTTTTAATGCCAAAAATACTAATTACTTTTGTAATGGCAATTGGAATGATATTAACTCCTATTTATTTATTATCTATGTTACGTCAGATGTTTTATGGATACAAGCTATTTAATATTCCAAACTCTAATTTTTGGGATTCTGGACTACGAGAACTATTTCTTTCAATCTGTATCTTTCTACCCGTAATAAGTATTGGTATTTATCCCGATTTTGTTCTCTCGTTATCAGTTGACAAGGTACACGCTATCTTATCCAATTATTATCATAGATAGTGTTTCATTAATGAAACGGAAGGAAAGTCTTATAATTCTTTGAATTTAATATTTTGAAAATTGTTTGCTGTACTGTTAATTGAATAAACTACATGAAGAATACATAAGATAAAAACATCATCCCATATATAACGAAAGTTTGTTTTTATGAGTTTTTGAGAACCGTTTGAATCAAGGAATCATTCAAATTTAAATGGTTCTCAAAAACTCGAGATGTATCTAATTACAATTCTTATTCATTTTATTTCTTTTTTCATTATTTAGATGTTTATGTGAATGAACCATAACTATGTAGACCTATTCCTAATAAATTGATCCCAAAATAGCATATCCAAATTATAAGAAATCCTATAGAAGCTACAAGTGCCGAATTCGTACCTTTCCAATTTATATTTGTTCTAGTATGTAAATAAATCGCGAATATGGTCCAAGTAATAAATGCCCAAGTTTCCTTGGGGTCCCAATTCCAATAGGATCCCCATGCCTCATTAGCCCATACTGCTCCACAAAGAATACCTATGGTTAAAAAGGTAAACCCTAGACTAATGACACGATAACTCCAATAATCCAAACGCTCAGTTAATTGATATTTGTAATAATTTTGAAATGAAGGAAAAGAAGTGTTTTTAAAAACACTTCTTTTTTCATTCAAATATTCAATCTCACCAAAGAAAAATGACTTAATTAATAAATTATTGCTTTTACAAAAAAATTTGATGTTTTTTCGAAATGTAATGACTAGAAGAGCGACTGATAATAATGATCCGCATAAAAGAGCTGCATAGCTCAATAACATCATACTTACGTGCATCATTAACCACTGAGATTGTAGAGCAGGTACTAATATTGCAGATTGATGCATTTCAGTTGAAAGACCCGACATGGCAAAGCCTTGAGTAAAAATGGTACTTGGTGCAATTATTGTGCTTAAATCATTTTTAAGGTTACGTATCTTGGGAATCATATGAATAATGAAGAAACTACACGAAAGGAAGATTAATGACTCGTATAAATTACTTAATGGAAAATGTCCCGAAGAAATCCAACGAGAAACTAATAATCCTGTTATAGAGAAAAAGGTAGCTATCATCCCTTTTTCTGACGAATCACGTAATCCTACAATTTTGTGGACTAATAAGGTCATCAAATGAATCGTAATCACAATTGAAATGATCGAAAAAGAGATATGAGTTAATATATGTTCTAAGGTCGCAAATATCATAAAAAAGGGGTCCCATTACAGAATAGGAAATCGCGAATTGAATACATTTTAGGATCTATTGTATCTCTTTTAGAAGATGCCACCGCTCGGACTCGAACCGAGATGCTTTAGCACTGCTTCCTAAGAGCAGCGTGTCTACCGATTTCACCACGGTGGCTTACTTGAAATAATAATAGTCAATTCATGTTGAATCGTCGAGATTCAAGGATTCAATATAGTTTAGGAAACATTAATTAGAATCAATGAATAAAGACTGGTTTGTGGTTTAAATATTTGAATTTTCAATAAAATACCTACCTAGATCGTCGTGGGTTTTTTAACAATCAACTTTCACATACTAGAAACTAAGTTCTCTCCAAACAGTTGGAACTCCATAGTTTTTTCTCGGTTGAGGTATAAAACTATGTCTTTTTTTCTCTATTTTTTTATGATTTGTTTTTCATTTATCCGATTTCATGGATTCAAATGAAATTGAGTTTTTTTTTTCAATGAACAAAATCAAATAACTAGGATTTCATATCTATCACAATTTCATCATTAAATACAAATAATTTGTTACTTTTCTAATGATTTCGATACCTTAGTATATTTAAATTAAAGTATTAATATTCTTTATTGTGCATATAATTTATAATTTATGATACCGTTTACAAAACCAATTAAGTTTTGGGATAGGCATATAACAAAAGAGTTTCAATCTCTATCACAATTGTATTTTTCACAATAGAAAAGTACAATTGTGATAGGGAAAAAAATAATACTTAGAACCCAATATACAAAAAACTCTTATTCTATATATCACAGCAGTGAGTTCTAAGTAATATTGATAAATTCAATACAGAAAAATACATTAGTTAACATTCATCTTACAAAATTTGAGGTTCTTTAGGCTATATCAATTGAGATTATTCTAAGACTTTATTATTTGTTTGTCGTTTGTCGCACAAAAAAACTTTTTGAATGCCCGGTGGAAACCGATTTCGCTAAAGAAAAAGTTTTTACTGCAACTAAATATCCTTTTTTCTTCCAAATATTTCTACGAATACGTTTTTTTGACATAGAAGTACGTTTTTTTGGAACTGCCATTCAAAAAGGGGGGTTCCTCCTTTTATCGTTGTATGTGAAAGACATGTATTCTTCAAAATAGATCATTCTTTTTAGTTATTATCTATACTTATTTCGTGTATGTGGATAATTTTTTTAATATACTCTTTTTAATATACATTGTTTTTTTACTTTAACATATAAATATATAATAAACATACAAATATATATAATACAAATATATTTATATATACATGTATATGTGATATATATATCACATATACGTATGCGCGTGCATCACACATCACATATATAAATGACATGAGGGAAAAAAAAATGGAAGAAAATAAGGGAAAATGAAAATTGATTAAGTCCAGAGTGCTATGTCCATAATTCAAAGTAAGGAGTATCATAAGATTTCCGATAAACATAAGTTTTTTTTGATTGGATTTCAATCCAATCAATCAGTTACACAACAAGTTAGGTAATTACTCCCCTCCCAAAATGAACTAGAAAATCTAGGTATTTTTTTTTTAATTCGAATATAGATACTATGATCCATATTTGAATAAAAAAAGTACTCTTTTTTTGGTCTAACTCTTTTTCCTTACTATATTTAGTATACTATATAAATATTTAGTATACTATATAATATATTTATTATACTATTATAGTATAATAAATATGTTTATTAATCACAAAAAAAAAATAAAAAAATCTACTAAATAATAGTAGTAAGAAAATTATTTTAAAATATCATATTCCTTTAGTCTTTTCTTAGTTAAAATAACTACTAGGTAATCACCTTTACCTTTACATAGTTATTTGGTCATATTTTTTGACCAACCAATTGTCAATTTTGGAATATTTAAAATATCTGAAAAAAAATCAGAATAATTAAGAATCCCAATATTTGACTTTTTTTTTCATATCTTTTTTTTTTTGTTGATTTCTTTTATTATTGTTCCTTTCTAAAAGGATAAAAAAGATAAGAATTGGTGAATCGAGAACAATTTTAAATTATAAGAAAAAAGAGTTTCTTTTCTTATGGAACATACATATCAATATGCGTGGATAATACCTTTTCTTCCACTTCCAGTTACTATGTCAATAGGATTTGGACTTCTACTTATTCCGACAGCAACAAAAAATATTCGTCGCATGTGGGCTTTTCCTAGTGTTTTACTCTTAAGTATAGCTATGGTGTTTTCAGCCAATCTGTCTATTCAACAAATAAATGGAAGTTTTATCTATCAATATCTATGGTCTTGGACCATCAATAATGATTTTTCCTTAGAGTTTGGATACTTGATCGATCCACTTACTTCTATTATGTCAATACTAATTACTACTGTTGGAATCATGGTTCTTATTTATAGTGACAAGTATATGTATCACGATCAAGGATATTTGAGATTTTTTGCTTATATGAGTTTTTTTAATACTTCTATGCTGGGATTAGTTACTAGTTCAAATTTGATACAAATTTATATTTTTTGGGAACTTGTGGGAATGTGTTCTTATTTATTAATAGGGTTTTGGTTCACACGACCAATTGCAGCAAGTGCTTGTCAAAAAGCTTTTGTAACTAATCGTGTAGGGGATTTTGGTTTATTGTTAGGAATCTTAGGTTTTTATTGGATAACAGGTAGTTTAGAATTTCGGCATTTGCTCGAAATAACTAATAACTTAATCCAGAATAATGGGGTCAATTCTTTATTTGCTACTTTGTGTGCTTCTTTATTATTCGTCGGTGCGGTTGCTAAATCCGCACAATTCCCCCTTCACGTATGGTTACCTGATGCTATGGAAGGACCCACTCCTATTTCGGCTCTTATACACGCTGCTACTATGGTAGCAGCAGGAATTTTTCTTGTAGCTCGGCTTCTTCCTCTTTTCATAGTCATACCTTATATAATGAATTTCATTTCTTTAATAGGTGTAATAACACTATTATTAGGGGCTACTTTGGCCCTTGCTCAAAGAGACATTAAAAAAAGCTTAGCCTATTCTACAATGTCTCAATTGGGTTATATTATGTTAGCTCTAGGTATAGGTTCTTATCGAGCTGCTTTATTCCATTTGATCACTCATGCCTATTCAAAAGCTTTATTGTTTTTGGGATCCGGATCTATTATTCATTCAATGGAACCTATTGTTGGATATTCACCAGATAAAAGTCAGAATATGGTTCTTATGGGTGGTTTAACAAGATATGTTCCAATTACAAGAACTACTTTTTTATTGGGTACACTTTCTCTTTGTGGTATTCCACCTCTTGCTTGTTTTTGGTCCAAAGATGACATTCTTAATGATAGTTGGTTGTATTCACCAATTTTCGCGGTAATAGCTTATTTCACAGCAGGATTAACCGCATTTTATATGTTTCGGGTATATTTACTTACCTTTGATGGGTATTTACGCGTTCATTTTAAAAATTACAGTAGCACGAAAAATGGTTCATTCTATTCCATATCTCTATGGGGAAAAGGAACTCCAAGAGGAGTCAATCCAAATTTACTTTTATCAACAATGAATAAAAAGGTTTCTTTTTTTTCAAAAGAAAAATCCAAAATTGATAATAATGTAAGAAATAGGATACGATACTTTAGTACTTACTTTGGAAATAAATACACTTCCATGTATCCTCACGAATCGGACAATACTATGCTATTTCCTCTTCTTGTATTAGTACTATTTACTTTGTTGGTTGGATCAATAGGAATTTCTTTTGATCAAGGAGTAATAGATTTTGATATATTATCGAAATGGTTAACCCCATCAACAAATCTTTTACATTCAAGTTCTAATTATTCTGTAAATTTGGATGAATTTTTTACAAATGCAATTTTTTCAGTAAGTATAGCAATTTTCGGACTATTCATAGCATATATTTTATATGGATCCGCTTATTCATTTTTCCAGAATTTGGATTTAATCAATTCATTTGTAAAAGGGGGTCCTAAAAGAATTCTTGTGGACCGAATAAAAAATGTGATATACAATTGGTCATATAATCGTGGTTACATAGATATTTTTTATACTAGAGTTTTTACCGTGGGGATAAGAGGATTAACCAAACTAACTCAGTTTTTTGATAGACATATAATTGATGGAATTACAAATGGTGTTGGTGTTGCAAGTTTTTTTATAGGGGAAGGGGTTAAATATATGGGAGGTGGACGAATCTCGTCTTATCTATTCTTGTATTTATCTTATGTATCAATATTTTTATTTATTTTTTTATTTATAAAAAAATAA